AAAGTTTGCATGTCCTCTATGGCCACCTCTCAGCTGGGCGAAGGAAGAATTTGATGTAGAATTGAGCCAATGTGTGGAACAGCATTCCCAGTATGACTTGCCTAGCTAGTGCTTCCTAGCTGACTGTACTAAATGATGTTGTCCAAGCAGCACTGCATTCAATCTTGCATAGGTAGGGTTTCCATCTCTTTAGGGAGTAGGCGTACCGTCTTGTCTCCCCCTGCCGCCTGACTGACCATTCTTATACTTACCATTCATTCCTCCCATCTTTCATCATGAAGTTACTGAGAGTGGGGATGAGCTACATCTTGCTGCACTGATCTATATTTAGATCTAGTGCTGAAGCCGAATACCGTTCTATGGCATCTGCTTCTGCTGATCAACCATGGATTTCTTTTTTTTTTTGCTTGCCGAATTATATAAAAACTTCACTCCTACAAGAACTTATTCGTTGAGACAATACCCCCGGGTCCGGGCAAGCACCAGTTGTTTCAACAGCTCCTTCGGACTATTACTTTTCCATGTGACCCCGGCCCGACTAACAACGATGTTATTGGATTTCCGAGCGAAGGAAGGCATCGATAGAACCGGGGGATCAAGCTAACTCCCTTAGGAAGCCTGGAAGCGCGGATAAGGATATTCAATCAAAACCGGGCTATCGACCTATGGCTTTCTACTCTCCTCTACTGTCAGCTAAAGAAGCCTATGGCCCAGAACCTTCCCTTGATAGACAACATATCGGGGGGAGAGGGGACATATATACCCTAACCTAGCGGGGTGTGCGAGGCAAGATGGCACCTCTTGAATTTACGCGATGACTACTCTAAGTCAGAGTGGGCCTCTAGCTTCTTTTTATTATTCATTATTCAGTAAGGCTCTCTCGTATAGAGGGGGTTAGTGTCTCCCGTAAAGCCCGCCAATAAAGTCTAAGCCCGTCCCCGAATCTACCAATCTTGATACAAATATTTATCTTTTTCTCTGGAGATCACCAATCGTATTTGGTGACTCAGAACCTAACCAAGCTATCTTTCCTATTTCTCATTCTATTAATGTGAAGCCTAAACATTCCCGAACTTGCCATTCACTTTGCCTTAGGGAACAGAATCTTTGGGAAGAAAGCTTGACTTCTATAAGTTAAGGGCGTAGCTCTCGGGCCAATTGGTAGAATCTGTAGGGCGCGTAGAAGGAGGGAGTTCGGTCTATGGAGCCACCGCGGGACGTGAAGAATGCCTTTCAACAACATAAGGGAAGGGGGGCTCAGATGGACTACCTCCTATGACCTACACTCATAGAAGTTCATCGAGTTCCCCTACATATCAAGCTACCTACATATCTTGATAGTCTCAGAAGCATCTTTCTTCTTTGTCTTCCCTAGATCCGCACTGGTGGTAATAATAAGGTAAGAGGAGTAGTGATCTAGGTATCATTTCTTATTTTTTTAGAAACGATCTGAAAGAGAACAAGATGTAGGTGTCTAACTTCTATCTATGGGTTATGTCCAAGCTCCATTGCACTTGGTGATAGATATGTCATCTTGCCCACCTTGTAGAGTTTCAAACCTAGTTCAAAGTAGGGGCCTCTGATTACCCATCTGCTAACCAAGCTATAGAAACGAGAACAAGTTCCCCTAAGCTACCTGACCAAAGATCCTAAGCTACTTGTTTTCAGTGCACTGCTTTTCGAGCTCTTGCTTGAATTGAGTTGGCTATAATAAATTATCCTCTTTCTAGCTCGTTCTTCAGCTACTCCATCTAGGAAAGGGACTGCCCTAGATGTCAGGCGGGGAATCCTCGTTGTGTACTAACTAGCCGACTCTCTTAGTGTATCACCGGAGTCTATCTAATGTCTCCTAATGCAGCTACGAAGGGCAATGCTTTTTTGTGGAAACCGGGCACTGAAAGAGATATTCAATGGATACGGGAGTTTCCTTTTTGCTTGGCTTGACCATATAATATAGGGCAGTCCCACTTCCATTCGAAGTTACAATTCCCCCCCCCCTAAAAAAAAGTAGTTGATAGCCGATTGAGAGCAATCCAGTAGCAGTATATAATAACCCGCGTGAACCTCTTAGCCAATCCCAAAAGTTATGGATAGTCAAGCGGGCCTGATGAAATGATTCTATCTACTAGCCGAGAATAGCCTTATGTAGAATCGGGTGGTCCTTCCATCCTTACAATCGCCGGGAAAAGAAGAGGAATTCATGGTTGGATAGTCTGCCTATGCGAACGAATTAGTATGCCTGGCCAGCGTCAAAAGCAGGTCTTTTTTGATTGCCCCGCTGACCCTTTCTAGGCTTCCTTCCTTGTGGCTACCAGTGCAATAGCATATTCCCAGTTGGATTACCTGATTCTGAATCTTAATAGGACCTGGGGGAAGAAGGCATGTAAAAGTTGGATAGTTGGCATGCATAAGTCTGTTATATGGGCTAAAGCTTTTCAGTGTGCACCCCAAGCAGGAGTCCCAGTGTTTGAGTTTTTCCTATTGTAACTTTAAGCGATCTAGTATCAATCCTAAGGTAAGGCCAGTTCCCTTTGCTTTCTTTCCATTCCTTCTCCCCTACCCCTACAGTCTATAGCCCTAGCTTCTCCCTGCGAAAGGAGAAAGAATTGCATGCATTTTAGTGAAAAGTCAGTCCCTTCTTTACGGATTCTAGCTTAGAGTCAGTCCCTGATCTAGTTGCTTGCCTCAGAGCCTGCTTTCCCCAGCCCTTATTCATATTCCCCATACCTTATATTCCCCTGAGTCAGTGTAATTGCTACTTGCAGGTAGTTTGAGTTCTGTTTCAGCGCTTGGGAGCAATCTCTATATAAGTGTAGGAGTGCTCGTGCTGTCTAGTAGTCGTCCCTCTCAATGTGTGTATGCTAGGTAAAGGGCAAAGGCTAGCCCATCAAAAGGACTATCAGACCCCTCATAAAGAGTCAAGTCGAGACCAAAGGCCACCTCTTTTGAAGCCGCGTTTACCACTCGAATTCGCCAGACCAAAAAGTCGAGAGGGTCAGAACTCCTATGAAGTTTGAAGTGAAAACCCAAGCGAGAGTCGTGGAAGAAAGGTTTTTTTTCCTCACTCCGCCCAATGACGAAGGCTTTTCGAGAAGGATGATTGCAAAGTTAAGGAGAGAAAGCTTAGACCCCGAAAGCGTTGACTGGTAAAGGTCCGCGCTAGCATAGCTGTACTTGTACTTGGAGCTAGCCGAAGGTGCCTTTCGCCAGCTAAAGCGGGCCAATTCCGCGTCGGTAGTAAGAAGGAGATGGAAATCCGCTAGTAAGAGGATTAGCTTCTACAGTTGTGATTGCGCTTTCCCCCGGGGAATTTGGGATTTCAAGTATCTAGAAAGGCCGATGAAACTATCGTGAATGGGTCCTTCGCCCCCCTTGTTTTTCTGCTTAAAGAGAGGTTTATTTACCTTCCGACGCTGGGGATCCTCCATGCCATCTTTGGCTCTTCTGTTTTCAGGTTTGACATGACATTAGAATACGCACATGGATTCTAACCCTTCTTGCTAAGAGATCTCATCTGATCTTTCCTGGTAAATAAGGCTAAGCAAGGCCGAAGGCTATATGTGAGAAGGATTTGCTGCTTTCTTAGTTAGAAAAAGGAGTCCCCAAAAAGGTGCTTCACCACCATTTTACACCTCTCTGTGCCTTCATTCTTATGAGTTGAGAATTTGATATAAGAGATAATGATATAAGAGAGAATCCGCTTCAGAAAGAACTCCGACTCCGAGTGAAGGCGGCTGCTTTGCTTCTCGATAGCCAGTCCGGGACTGACTCTCCTTCGCTCTTGATGGCAGCTGGATTGCCTAGTTCAATGGTTGCTATCTTGCAGCAGTCTTGTATTCGCCTTTCATCCCATCTATCCTTGTAATGTCGACTCTGATATTCTCGTTCCTGGTACGACTAGCTTTCCGGCAACATATTCAATAGTACCGGAGTCGCGAAAGAGGTTCCGATCACAGCTTCTAAAACAAGAGAAAAGCGAAGAGGGGCAAAGGCGGCAAGACCAGAGAAGCTGCTAACACCGGTTAGGCCTTTTTTTGACTAATGCCCCCACTCAAACAGCTAAATCTATGTACCTTGAGCTGGGAATTCAATCAAAAAGAAAAGGAAATGGAAAGGTAGTTCAGTGAGCCGAGGGTGAGACTCTGAGCTAGAAAGATCCTACTAGTTTACAGATATAGGACGAAATCCCACTTTCTTTCTGTGTTCCACAGATGTAGTTCCTCCGACTCCACTGCCCACCTTTAGCGAACAAATGGGACTATGGTCTTTTCCTCCTCCTACCAACTCTGCACTCTGTGAATGCTTAACTGGGAATTTCACTCTTCTTTCATAGATTGTCGAATGTGAGACTCCAGTCTTTTCACTCATCTTTCTATCGAAATGCTTGAAGCCCTAAGGTAAGGAGGGTCACCTTCCTCGCTCGGTCCGTGGGTCATATCGCAAAGCCGGAGCTTACAGCATTTACCATTAAAAGTGGGTATCGCACTTTCTCATCATTCGAATCCCTCTCCATCTGGCAAGGAGAAGGCATGGTACCTCGACCCAGCTGGGCAAGGGACTGCTATTGAAGAATAAGAACTCTTCAGGTCTCAAAAAAAGATGGAATACCCGAAAAAGGCAAAGGCCGATCTACGGTAATCCCTTCGCCCCGTTACTGCTTGACTGACTTTAGGCTCTTCTCTGTGCTTTGTTAGAATGCCCTCTTACTGCTCACGAAGGAGCTCATAACCTGACACTATTCAATGTCTCGAGTAGGCCAATTGCCTTTCTTACCTTTGCTTTAGCAGCTCTTAGATGCGTCCTTCCCGGTCTTATTTCCCTCTTAGAAGGAGGAATCCGCTAAGGCTAGGCACCCTCTATTCCAAATCTATGCTGCTTAGCTCATCTGCTAGCTCGCCTTCTTCTTTAATTTAAGGTAAGGAAAGGAGGAGTCAGTACGGTAAGAACCTCTCCTGTATAGCTACTGGGGCGAGAATTTCATAAGAGAAGAAAGATTGGACAGCTTTCAAAGACAAGCAGGAATGAGCTGGTAGTTAGAATGAGTGATCGTAGCAGCTCTTGGAGAAAGTGAATCCCTAACCGCAGCTAGTTTTGTTACACGGTGGTAGTCTTGAGGTAATTTCGAAATCATCAGCTCTTGCGCACTCATTGGCTGGTAGTCTGAACTTCTTCTTTGATCTTCAACTGGACATTTTCATCCTCCTAAACTTCTGTTTAACTGGCTTGCATTCCGGTTCTAAGCGGAAAATGGTGGACCACCATGTCAGTGTCTAACCCAGGCATATCCTCATTCATAAGACCATGCGAAGACGTCTTTGTATTCCCTGAGCAACTGAATAAGCTGTGTCTTTAGAACGATGTCCCGATTTTGACCTCTTTTATCTCCCCATCTTCCCCTAAGTTCACTTTCTCAACCTCCTCCTGGTATGTCCTGGAATTCCCTACCAGGGAGAGGGACAATTTCCTTTTCATTACGCTCTATTATTCTAAGGAGTGAATCCGGGGGTTCAATTTCTTCTTCATCGGTGTAGCTTATTATTGGAGTTTCAACAGTTTTGTTTGAGCAGACTAAAATCGATCTGAATTATAGCACAAGAACCTGTAATAATAGACAAAAGACAGAGATTAATGGAAGTGCTTGGAATATGATGATTTTGGACAATAAAGGAAATGGAAACAAGTGCATTTATAGAAATTGAAATACGTATGCCTGGTTTTGCATCACCCTCCTAGAGGTCACAGGCAGGCTACACCTCTGGACTTTGATACATCTTTACACAGAGTTCTGGGGGGCGCCTTCCATAGGATAGGGGATTGTAGCCAATAGATCGACCAAGCAGATTGAGGATAGGAGTTGTTGTCGAGTTGAAGACCACGTTCTTTCTGTGATTCCACAAGATCCAGCACACAACAGGGAAAACCATGCTCCAGGGGACAGCACGGAGGTATGACATCCCCTTTGACTGACAATTTAGTCTCAACCAATCATTCACTGTAAGCACTCAAAAGTTTTCTATGGTTGTGGGGATGTGAATAGCATTCCAAACATCCCTAGCCACTTTACCGTCTCGAAGAATATGAATAAGAGTTCAATATTGTCGTGGCAAAGAGGACAAGAAGGCCACTCTATGATGTCTCTTTTTCCAAAGAAGTTCTCTCGTGGCTATCCGACCCTGAAAGCAAGGCCACAGGAAGAATTCCATTTTAGGGAAAGCATGAGTCTTCCAGATCCAACTACAGGTCATGTTGTTGAGAGGTGTTACTATCCATTTTTTACGCGGATTGCATGCAAAACTTCACTTCCCATTACTTGACCCTTTCCACTCCTCACTGGAGTTTCCACCAAGCCAATAAAATCTGCCTCTTGCGCTCTTATACTTATATCTTATATAATAGAATCTTTGGCCTTGACTTTCCTCTTCCCCCCTTCTTTCTTTGTTAGAATTCAACATCTCTGATATGTTCTGCATTTTGTTCGCCCACTCTTCATTCAGGGTGGTTAGAACCAGGGGAGGATCTTCCACCTTTAAGTTTAAGGTCGGTCATAGCACCAGCACCTGAACGCTTACTCTTACTGTTCTTCTCAGCTAAACCTCCTTTCTTAGGCCCTGAGGTTCTTGTTTGGAGTCATTTGTTTATCACAGAACAAGTCCCCCTCAAACTCAATGCCTCACTCAAATGGCACTGCAACTTCGGCTACTTTAGCCAAAAAAACGGATTTCACTCATCTTAGCCGGAATGTGCCCTCACTCTCTTTCTGACACAGGGCTGAGCGCTCTAGAATAGAAGCGAACAACTTAACCTCGCAGGGTTTAGGAACCTGCCTTTGTGGCTTGTTGTGAAAGACCGATGAGCATATGGAACTGCAGTTCATACTCCATTTCTTGAATGTGAAAACTGAAGAAAAAAGAAAGAAATTGCTTTTGCCCTCACACGAGCAGCGCGTAGGTTATGTCCAGATCTCAGTCTATCTTGTTGAATTCTTAGTCGAGTAAGCCGCGGGAGCAATGTCCAGTTCAACCGAAACTACTGCTGCATAAAGGGCAGGTCCAACGGCACCACACCTCCTATTGAGAAAAGAAAAGGTCAAGACTTAGCTTCCTAATAAGCTTTCAAGAGAACAATGTGTTCAAACCGAAGCTCCTAGAATTGGATCCGATCCTAGCCTAGCTTCAAAGAAGTCGTTACGCGAGAAGGTGTAGGTGCTGCTCGATCGAGCCAAGTAGTCCCTTTCTGCTCATAGTAGCCTTTACTACTCATAATGGCCAATACCCCTTCAACTAGAGTTGCGGATTCTACTCTTGAAGTGAGTGACTCAAGATACGCAAGGACTGAACCGAGCTTCCTCCTCCACTGGATCGAGTTCACTTACGCTTTCCCTTCTTCATTTCATCTCAAGGTTTTGGAACTTATTATAAGAAGCTCCCACATTGGTTGGCTAGGTTGAATTATGGGTCTGAAGCCCTGCCCTTCTATCTTTCCCAAGAGCAAATTCTGACATATCTCTGTTCGAATCGAAACTTCCTCTGTTTGTTGGAAAGAAGTCCGCTCTTCGGTCATCTACTCGGTCTACTATATAAGAAGCAGCTACTGCAGACAGGACTTAGGGGTAGGCAAGAGAGGCTGGAGACACGGAACTATCAGCACTGTAAGCAGAAAGGACTAGAGCTTCACAGAGGGGTCATCGAGCTAGGTCAGAATCCTCAACTTAAGGCTGATGAAAAGAGAGTCTAATTCTGTCAATAAAGGCCGGAACCAGCTCGTCATAAAGCCCGCAATTAAGAGCAAGAAAAACTTAATAGCTAACGTGCTTCCTCCTTCTAATAGGGCTTGGTTAAGGCTCGGCCTCGGCCTGTTTTCTAACTCCTTATCCGATAGAAAAGTTTCCTTCCATGGAAGCTAACCCAACAGTTAGGGTGTTGGCTCTAAATTAAATAAAAATGGAAGGTCCATTCCTTTCATGCACGAGCACCTACCCCCAGCTTAGTCCAACAAGTAACCAAATCCAACCAACTCTTTAAAGAGCTAGCAGAACAGCCAATCTCTCTTATTCGGGAATTGCTTCAGCTGAGACTAATGGTAAAGGCGCTTCAACTCATTCAACTCAATGGCCCGGGACCAAGCTTTCAAGGTAAGGCCTCCTTTAGTAAGTTCCAGAAAGAAGCAAAGGAAGTGCTGCTGCTTGCTATCCCATTAATCAGATGTCACTAGTCCGTCCTGATAGTAAATCCTCTCTCTTGCCAGCCAGTCGTGTAGCGAGCCAGATGAGACCCTTTCTGACATTTGAGCATCCATTTTGGCCCCAACATCCGGCATTTGAGGACCATTTTTCTTACAATTTCGACGCCAAAGAAAGTTAGCAACATTTTTGGTAGTTGTAGACATTTAGAATTTTGTTTTTTGGTGTCTAGGATCAGGAATTCCTACGATCTTTCCTTCGGCCGGGCTAAGTCAAGGAGCTATCGGAAAATCTTGCTAACTCGATCTTGCCCTAGGTCCTGTCCTTGCTTTATTATTTATCGGTTCCTATCCATATTCCAGTTCAAGCTCCCGAGGATACTTATTATTCTAGATCCGCTCTATCATCTCAATAAAGAAAAAGAGCTACAAGTACAAGAAAAGGGGGTGCTGCGCTTAAGGCTCGATTCAATAATGCCTTTTTCAGGCCATCGCATATCTGATTGATCGGGAGATCTAATGAAAAGTAAATCCGTTCTGGCTCCTCTACACTTCAAAGGTAAAGATCAGCTCCGGCTATGACCTACGGCAGGCCTTTTAAATGCATCTTGTACGTCTTACTTCATCTGTGATAGGGGACGACCTTGAGCTCCTTGCCTTCTTTCCACTCTTTCAACAATCCACTCTGTAAGTGACTTTAGGTAAGCTTATTTCGAGATCAGGTCTGGTCTTATCGAGGGTCCAATCGAGAAAAGAACTCCAAAGGCAGCGCTCTATACAAGAAAAGGGCTTTCAAAAGGCACTTCTCAACTTGGAAATAACTACCGAAGAAAGGACCTCCAGAGAGGTTAGTTACTTTTGAGTCGGGTTACTAGCCGGAGATAAATGAAGGATCTGTAACTTCTCGAATAAAAGGGGAAAGCCTAGCCTTTAGGCACCCAAACTTACTAATAGAAAGAGTAGGGGTCAGCCGTCTAATCCGCCAATCATGGAAGGGAGGCCCAAAAGACGTCGTCAGTTATTATTTAACATTTTTTTTTCAATAGACTTGGCAGCCCTAGACCACGGAAAGCTACTCGACCAATAAAAAGGGAGCCGAGCCGGTTCAGATTCCTAACCACTGGAATAACTGGAGGCGATGGCTTCGCTTTCTGAGCTCGGTTGGCTGCCCTTCCCTCTCGGACATCAAGGCCCGCTGGCTGAACATCCTATTAACTTGTTTTGAATCGATCTTTGGTGATTGGGAAAGAGCCCTAGCCTTCGGTTCCGATCTTTTTACTTTCTAAGGAGCCCCCAAAGAAGAGCTAGCTACAGGGGTCTCGGTTAGCTACTGACTGGTAGACAGAACAGACTGGCCTCCTCGATGACGACAGTTACCCGCGGAACTAATAGGAAGAGCAGCCGTACTTACTGACCGCAGATGAACTTTGCTCGACTGGAAAACCTTCTCTATATTCTTTGTATTGTATTTTGATCCTACTCTGGTGAGAAAATCAGTCCTTGAGTCCGCTAAAAGACTAGGGCTATGGTAACTAAACCGGTGTCGGCTACCGTTGACTGCTTTCATTTTCCCTAAAAGAAGCGCTGGACTGCACTCGATAATGCTTCTTTTATTGAAATACGAAGTACTTGCTCGTGACAACTAGACTTGCACACTCCTTACTTCTGCTAGAAGCTATGCTATAAAAAAAAGAGGGCAGGGAGCTTGTGACTAAGCCGCTAGGGAGACTAAGACTAAGCCGAATCCGGGGAAGGATCCGTAGACAGCACTGTGGATGGAGTACCGGTAACTTAACTCTTTAATGAATGCAGGAACAGAACAATTTGCAGTGGTGAAAGCCCCTACCTATGAAAGAAGCAAGGGGGACTGGTAATCCTACTCTCTGTCTTGCTACCTATGACTGCTTTGTCGACTCTGTTGACGGAGTACCGCTCACTGCACGGCTAAGGGAATTCTGTCTTGAGTTTTTCAATCTGACAGGCGAATTTTACCAAGAGCCTTTTGTGCTTTAGCATTGTACCCTTGGATTAGAGTCTTGGTGTGGATTTCCTGGGCGGAATGCCTAGGTAGGCGAGAGTACGGAACGGCATAACGTTAACTGCCGACCCCGGATCGACCTATAATCAGTCTTTTGTTTGCTGGCTTGACTCCAGAACTAGTAGAGGAAGGCTGAATTTCTTTTATATCAAATATCATGACTGAGTACTGGACTCTAATAAAGGAAATACTCTCAAAAAAGGAGAGTTCTACTATAGTAATAGTAATCCTATTTCTGATTTTTTTGTTTCTTTACTTATTCGTCAGTCTAGCGATCTACTTTATCTTCTTAATGAAGATCTTCAACTACAACAAAAGAATGGGTGTGCCCATGAATCTATCTTATGTTATGGGTGGGTTGCAGGAGTGAAGTTAACTATTGTATTTAAGCCTTCCAGAAGTGTTAATGTTAAAGAAGTAGAGCTTCCATCTGATCGAGAAATCGGGGATGATTAACAGGAGTTATGGCTGCGGCCGAAGCGAAGAAGCGAGGGGCAGCTGACCGAAAGGACAGCGGAACGAACAGCCCACTTGAGCAACTCGAACGAAAGAAAGAACAGAAAGATGAGAGAAGCGCATAACGATATCTTTTTCTTCCTCATTTTTTTTTTGGTTTTCGTATCATGGATCTTGGTTCGTGCTTTATGTCATAGGGTTAGCATTTCTAGATTCTAGTTCTAAAATAAAATGAAGGTAGGGTACAACAACCTTAACCGCACAAGCCGGGACTGGGCCTATCTCCATCTCCTCTTGAGATGGTGGAATGACTCATCCAACGCCAAAGAACGTTATGTTATGAAAAAAGGGTCAGAAAGGAGACTTTAGCAGATATGAGCTATTCCCCGAAAATGCTCTAAGTTGGGGTCAATAAGCCAGAAGTTGGGACCGGGTGGCGATTAGTCGGTTTCTAGTTCCAACGCTACGGAGCTCCTCCTTAATCGCTTTAAGTAGTTTCCTGTGATGTAGTTAAATAACTAGATTGAATAGTCGAGTTGAAATCGTTCAGTTGACAAAAAGTTGACTATGACAACAGTCGCGAGAGATAGGCTTTTAGGGCACTTCCTTAGAAAGAAGATCCCGGGAGAGAAGCATCGGTCCTACATACCCGAGAGAGAGAGGAATTTGACTCGCTCCCGTACAGGAACGGGATATTAGGGTAAACACAGGTGACTAGAACGACTTTCGCTTAACAGCAGCTAAATGAGAGGTCGGCGGCGAGTGCATGAGCTTCTAGACTAAAACTACTTTTTTTGGCATGGACCAGATCGTTGCTTGGTGGATTAGATAGGATAGAGCTTGAGCGAAGTCGACGATAGATAGGGGTCAGGCCAAAGCAGGTAAGAAAGACAGAAAACGAAAAAGTAGAACGAAAGAAAAGCAGGCGGATTCATAGGCGCTTTCAATTAGTTAGACTTTTACAAGAAAAGGTAGAAGTGAGCTTCCTCGTCAGTGATAAAAAGGATCTTAGCCAACGGTGACCGGCTTTCGTAAAAGCAACTTTGGGCGCTGGTTTCTCGATCCGAGATCTCACTTGAAGAAAGACAACCACTTCTCTTATATATTAGAATATGATAAATGAACGGCGGCAACTCTCGAGATAGCGAAACTAACTGCAAAAGGGGGCTACTTCCTAGAAAGATTCAATCCAGCCACAGGTTCCCCTACGGCTACCTTGTGACGTAAGAATCGGGTCAAATTCTAGTCAGGGACGCGGTAGTTGATTTAGCCCTACTCTCGGGTTTCGTGGTTCCATTGTGCTTCCCGAGGCCCGGAAGCTCAAGCATCTCGACATAGTAAAAAGGCTTTCCAATTCTTTTTGTTATCGAATGGTTAGTTCGTTGGTGATTCGGTCACCTGCTTGTTCCATCACAAGCCCGCTATCTTTTCTTCGCCCGCTACCGCACGGACCGGTTCCCCTCGAAAAGGGGCGCTTATATGCCGTAGGGATTTTTCCCTTAGAAAGCGGCAATCGACTTGATTTCCCACAGGCCATAAAGATAGAGAAAAGGCAATGTGTCAGGGGCCAAGCGTACCTCCCGTTCAGGAACCGTTCTTGTCTCAATGTTCATTGATTAGATCGGATCGGTCCCTTATCTCTCAATGGAATGTATATCCCCAATTAAAGGGATCGCCTCTAAGGCTTATACTATACACCTTTGTTCGCTCTAGCCGGTTACGGGGGAAGAAAGCGTGTTATCGACACGGAGGTTGTCCAGTCAACCAATGAAGGGAGGAAGGGCCTCGGGTTGGTTGGATAGTGTCAGCCATACTTCATTCGTTTTCGACCAGAGCGTTAACACAAAAAAAAATAAGAATCAAGAAGGCCCGAGGCGTTTAGCCTCGGGGCTTAGGCAGAGGTTCTTCTATAACCAGACCAAGAGGGTTTCCGGACTTACTGAAGACTAACTGAATAATAAGACCCCAACACCAACAACAACTTAAACTTACAGTTTTCGTGTTAAAGCTGGATACCCAAAGAGCAACAGATAAAACCAAAGCTTAAACTAAAGCAGCAACATCTCCTACCCTTGCTTCCGTCTTATCGTATACTGGATGTATAGAATCTTTCCTTCTGACTTTCACACTTATAAGATCTACTAAGACCCGCCCCTTTTGCCTAGTTAGATGTCCTACCCACAACCCGAGATCTATTACTACTAAAATAAAAGGTCGGAATTTAGAGAACTCATAGAAATGGATCCGCTTTGGATGCCTCCTTTATTTACGTCATTTTGTGGTACCCATTTCTTTCTTGTTCTGTTCGTGTAGAAAAGCGAGTCCCTTTTTCTGCATTCTGGTTTTATACGTTTGGCAGTTTGTTCAATATGTTTGCTAGTTGCCTTCCATGGTGAGGCTCCTTTTTTTCTTTTTACTTTGACAAACTCGTTTACCCTTGCGCGAATAAGATTAATGGAGACTCGCTTTTGATTAACTAGCTTGGAAAGCATCCGACCATGGGACGCCCGTCCAGATGAACTCTTATCGGAGCTTGCCCCAGCGCCAACCAACTGTGAATCAGCCGCTATTCTCTCTGGTTTTAGAAAGCGAGTGAAGTGCTTTGCTGCTTACTTTACTGGAAAGGAAGACTAGCGAAGGAGTTATGGGCTTTCTTGGCGTGAGATTCTGGTCTTATTCATTCCTCTCTTCCCGGTGCGGTCTAGCTTTATTCTAAGAGGAACGAAGTCTGATTCAACCCAGCAATCTTACTAAGAAGCCTCCAAGCCTGATAAGAATTCTCTTTCCTCGGGCTTCTTACACGTCATTTCTCATGAGTTTTTCGAGTTTGGCCTTTCCTCTGCCCAGAAAGTCGCATAATTGTCCAAGGATTGGCGGGAATGGTGGAAATGGAGGGATATCGAACGTCGAATTGCCCGAAGAGAAGCTTTATGGGAGAAAGGAGGAAAAGGTCAGGCTAGTAGCTAAAGGCTTTACTCAAACATATGTGATAGATTACGAGGAAGCCTCTGCCCCAGTAGCCAAGATGAAGTCTGTTCGTCTCCAGCTCTTCTCTATTGCTGCGAATCGAGATTGGCCTCTGTTCCAATTAGATGTGAAAAATTCCTTCCTGAACGGGGACCCACAGGAATAAGTTTACATGAATCCTCCACCCGGGGGAGGAGAACAAGGTTTGCAGACTTTGAAAGCTATCTAGGGGCGTGAGCAGTCTCCCAGGGCCCGGTCGAAAACCACGGCCCGAGTAGAACGAAAAGAAAAGATCGGAGTCGTTCACAGGAAAAGCGAAGACCGAAAATGCCTACTCCCCTGGTAGGGCTATTCAAAGCAATCCATCCCAGGCAAGGATAAAGACAGCTGAACAAGACCATGCGGATAAGAGAAGAGTTGTGTGATTAGATTTTCACTTGATCTGGAAGATCACCTAATAGACTGGCCTTACTTACTCTCCCCAGGAAGAGAAGGGAATCCAGGGGAAGTCGAAAGAGAACTTACAGGCTTTCCTCAAAGCTCACAGCTAGTCCTCCTTATTTAATAGAATTCCCAAGCAGGCGGAGGTAAGGAATGACAAGGTCAACCTAAGCTTAGTCGAATTCTTCCCCTAGGTGAACTATCTTTCGCTTTCGAGAAGACAGTGAAAGCAGAAGACTAAGTCACGACGTGGAAGCTTTCAATTCAAAGAGAAGATTCACTAGCAAAGGGGCGAAGCGAAAAGTCTTCTCTACTTCTTTTTTTTTTCTTTCTTGTTATACCGTCCGTTCGTGCCAAGGGGCGATAGCGGTCCAATAGCTGCGCTTACATTCAATGGCATCGCTTATTCCTCTAAGCATGCTACCAGTCCTAGCTACGGATACTGACTATAGAGAACGTCGAATCAGAATCTCTTTCACTCCCGGCTGAGTCAACAAGACTTATGACAACAGACGGAAGAGCCCATCTTTTCTCTAGCCTTTCGGCTTCCCCTCCTATTTTCATTTCATTACCTACCTCGATGTGTTCTTTTCTTCACTATTTAGGTAGACTTTTCAGAGAGTTCTTTTTCTAGGAGTTTGCAGATTGATTCCCTGAGTCTTCTTCATCGAAGACTCTTTCCAAACAAGGAAAAGTCTCATTGAATGAGAAATCCCTATTCCTAGGGGAAGTTCTGCTCGTTTCACTTCCGTGGTTGAGTGATAAAGAATCAGATTGGCTGCTTCCAGACATTCTAATGAAGTTCTATCATTCCCAAGGGTAGACCCTGGTTTTTGTTTAATCTACGCCCAATTCTTGGCGTGAGAGTAACTGCCCCTTTTTCCCAATCAGCCGGGAAGAATCTCATAGTCAAGGAGAAGAGGGAAGAACGAGGGCAAGCATAATAAGAAGCAGTCATTGAAGAAAAAAAGACAAAAAGGAGCTGATCCGATGGATGAAGCTAACGATCAACGGAAACTACCGGCTATGAAGCTAGATGGCATATAATTATAATAAGGTTATGCCAATCCAATATAGATGGCAGGTGAAAGAATACCTGTTGCCCTGGATGTTTGGTGGCCGATGCACAATCTTTCTTGAAGCCGTCGCGCTGATAAGAAGAAGAGTTCTGAGGGGCTTTAATGGCTTATTAGATTAGCCAAGAAACTTCTTTGGATGTCTTGAAGAAAGAGTACCAAGCAAGAAAGTGGTGTCCGAGGCTTCTTACCTCTCCCCCTAACCCTAGGGTTAGGGTAGGGCGGGGGGTAACTTGCCTTTCCTACCCCACTTAGACAAGGACACTTATCGAATGCGAAAAGGTATTCTTGAAAGGAAGGAAGCGTAAAGCAGAGCCCCTCGACTTGGCTCGTAACCATTAGAGTCGTTTGCGCTTTCTGGGGAAGACTTTTCGATCTTTCTAAAATCTAGGTAAGTCGAAGGGTATTCCACAAGGGTATTCTCTGGACAAGAGGAACCGAATAAAGAGTGACGGTTTGGGCTAGGTCCTTGCGATCCTGCCACCTCTTGGCAAAGTAGGCTGATGGGCGACGCCCCCTCTTTTCGCAATGGTGTGGGGCGTCAGAGGCTGTTGCCCCGTGACCAACTCGAAGGGGCTGAAGTTCGAGGCAGAGCTTTTTGGTTGTTAAGTTATAGCAGCACTGAGCAACATCCAACAACTCCAGTCCTTCTGGTTTGCACTAAAGTGCCTTAAGTAGCCCTCGAGGAGTCAGTTTATTCTCTCCGGCTGAGCTTTCAAAGATATACCGACCATAGGTATCTTACCATCAGATACCGACAGTCGTCTTCTAACAAAACCGACCCCTTAATATCATCAATTTCACATAACATAAAAAAGCTCTTTTCATCATCAGAAACAACTGGATTTCCGACCTCTTGCATTGCATTACCATAACGAAAAGAAAAATGAATTATGAAAATAGAGATTGCTCTTGTGATTCGAAATGAACCTTTCTCGATGGAGGAAAGGAATAGCGATGGATTCCTATGGAGCATCCAGGAACAAGAAGATTCAATCGGACGACGAATTCTTACGTGGAAAAAGGAAATCAAAGATCCGCTTCCACGATTTCATCTATATCGAATCTTAATATCAGAATAGCTTATATAGTCGTCATGATTCAATTCATGAATTAGCCCACTAGAGTTCACTGCATTTTTTTTTATTTTAATATTTAATATAATAATATATAATATCATTCGTGTCTCTGTTACAACACGGCGAAACTCAATAATGATGAGAAAAAAGAAAGAATTTGGCTTTCTGGGGATTGTAGTTCAATCGGTCAGAGCACCGCCCTGTCAAGGCGGAAGCTGCGGGTTCGAGCCCCGTCAGTCCCGACCTAGGATCCAATGAATCGATCAATTCATTTCTCCATTTTCTGTGAAATCAAAGAGAGTCCAGTTGCCTCCGATGAAGTGCCTAGGAGAAGGTCTCGGACTCTCCAAGCAAGATAGGAACCGTCGAAGCCCCTTCATGGTACTAGTGGCATGCTTTACGGGCAATCTAAGGCAGCCTCTAATCTTTCTAATTTTTTTTTCCTCAAACCAAAAAGAAAGGCAACTATCAGATCTACAGACCGTGGAGCTGCAGTCAAGCTGCTCTTTGTTGCGACTTCTTCCTTTGCTCTATCTATAGACCCAGCCAGGATCAATGAATGACAGGACTATGGAACCATTCTACCTACTAGCTAATCCCAATCCGATGGCTTCACGAAGGGCGATATGCTAATACTGGGGTGGAAGATCTCGACGGAACGTGATCCAACCACAAAAAAGAGTATCCGATTTTTATTAAATATTAAAATCCTGAGTCGATGGATGGGAAGCATGGGCCAAGACAAGGGGAAGCTCCGTACCCACCAAAGCAAACGAAAACGCTTGCTCACAACCTTTTATGCCTTGGGGTGGTGCCCATTCTCTCTCTTAAGCCACGTCAGAGCTTGATCCGCTACCGATCAGGAAGTGCGTTCGGCACTCGTAATACTAGCGAGAAGCTTCCCTTGGGATTGTTTTCCCAGGCATCCTGCCCATAGATAGCGCGGACCAATCCTTCTTTCCACGCTCCCTTCTGGTTGGTTATTCTTTAGTAATGCATTTGTGCCTGACCCTTGCAATTCACTTTCAAAGGTATACTTCACCGCTGCTCCTGTTACCACCTAAATGACTACTCAAAACAACACACTTTCTTGGTCACGCTGATGGAGACTATTCGACGAATCCTAGCTTCCGGATCTTACGGAGAAAGAAAGGGCCAGGACAGAACAACAAGTGCGGAATCCCATCCTGCTGCAGGGATTGGAAATTGCGGAATATCAGGATGTCAGGCTCTTGCAAAGAAGGCAATTCATTCGTAGTAGGATATTGAAACCTCAAACCCTCTCTGTCAACAACATCGAAAAGATCTTGACGAAGGAGCTCGAGCTCTCTTCCATATTCAATTCTCGGAAGAAGATTCTCAGAAGCTGATTCTACGCATCAGACTAACTGGAGTTCATGCTTTCCTGCGTGAGACAAAGGAAGCAAATCATCTTACTCGGCGGGAAGGGAAATGTTGGACTTGTCCTCCCTCTCAAAAGAAGGTTAATTTCAGCTATAGAAAAAGAAAAATCACATTCTTCAATCGGCGAAGCCTCACATCCTGTTCCTGTTTCCTTAGACCAGGGAAGATTCGTTTCTTAATGAGAAAGAGGAATTGGGTGGAAAAGCTATTGATCCAGTTGAGACAGCTCATATATCGTACTTAACAACTCATTTGAATGCAGCTCATAATGCTAATTATAGCAACCGATCGATATCGTCTGATAAAAGATTGGCCCATCTGGACCTGGTCTAAATTCCTTTCCTAAAGCTTTTGAAGAGAAGAAAAAGCGAATCTGAGCCATGCGATGCGAGGGAGGGCAGTGAGCGCTATTTGATAAATGAGGTAATATATGTCAGACTTGTCTGCAGGCCTCATCTTCGACAAGAGAAGGAGTGCCTCTTTCTCATGTTCATTGACGGAAGTCTTTGGCTAACAATTCCTACTTCTCCCAACCCAAAAAGGACTACCAAGGATAAAGCCAGCTATTCGAACGCTTAACACATGCAATTCTAGTTATATCCATTCAGGAGTCCAGTCCAAGCGTAAGCTAGATTCGTTTATTGACCTGAAAGCAAAGTCAGGCCACCGGAGGAGATCAGGGACTGACTTGACTTGATTCAAAGAGTTGGGCGAAAGCAGCATCACCGGATTCTAACAAAGGAGCTGGATTCATGTCAATTGAGTCAAAAGTCGAAAGAAAGAAGTCTTCCCTGTCCTACTAAGGCAACCAGACGGGCCAGTGTCCCAACTTTCATAAGGGAGAGGAAGTCAAGCAACGAGACCTCAGTCTATTCAAAGACAGAAGCTTAAGCCACTGGTCCATCCACTCCCTTGGGTCTAGCATTCCATCCTGAATAAATAGGAAGACAGACTGGCTTAAATACAGGGGCAAGATCGTTCACTCGTTGCGTAACGAGACTACTTAAAGTGAAGTCGGAACTCGGGTTGGAAGGCTGGCTGAGCGAATATTCAAGTTGACAGTGTAATGGTGAGTATCCAATCTCTCCAATAAGAAGGATATACGCGCTTCTTCCTCATACAAGAATGAACCTATCCTTGCCCAGCTCATCTCACGGGAGGACACTATTGAGCCTAGCACTTCAACATACTCTAAAAGAGGCATTTCATATCTATCTCTCGTGCTAACAGGAGCCAACTACGGTATCTCATCATACAATTGACATTGCCTTCACATCTAGTTTACGTAAATAAGTATCGACGAAAAGGTGCATTGATGCCACGGTCCTACTGAAGTTCTCTACAGGCTAGCGTACTACAGAGAAAGGAGGAAATAATGGAATCTCTCCAGAAATCAAAACTGAGCTTTCGAAGTGGAGAAACTGCTCAGCGTGCGTTAGAATGACTTTGTCTCAGTGGAAGAGGGCAGAGCGTTTACACGAATGAAAGACAGGATAGGCCCAAGCAAAGAGCAGGCTTCACGAATGGGGGGGGCGGAAGCAAAGGCTAAGGGCGAAGGTACCAACGCAGACACTAAAGAAGATAAGGCAATTTAGTCATTTCTTCTCCGAAACCACTTTGGGTATTTCATTCATGCGGGTAGAAGAGATTGAAATGATCTCAAAAGTCGCTCTCACCTCGACCCTTCTTCTAAATGCTGTTTTCCAACAATGTAAAGTACACCTAAGGGATATAACTCAAATGGCGAAGAGGGAGTTTTTTGAGTATTCCGGTCACCCTCCGCCAACCGGATTTTGGGTGCCACATGGATTCTGAACATTGTTGCAGATGCTCCAACAGATCTTTGGCATCAACCTCTTTTCTGTGAATCCCCCCTTTTCTTTATCCTTCTTTATGTTCTTGCAACCAAAAGATAGTGATGTTGTTAGAATGAAGCTATGTTGTTATCGAGCATTATGTTGTTTATGAGGCTTATCTGTTAACAGGCTAGCCTGCCCCACTTTAAGGTGAGCTTTTGGAGGATAGTTTTCATTTCTTTCACCGCCTTCCCCGGAATCAAGGTCTCACGATGAGCCAGAGCATGAAGCTCATTCCCAATCCCCAGTGTCTCAAAGGCGGCTGGAGCGGCTCACTTACCACCATCAACTGTAAACTGATTCTGAGACTTCGGAATGGCAAAGATCAGAAAGGGGGCTTTTAGGCGTTAGGCATGAGAAAGGAAAAAGAAAGGGCATCGTTCTCGGCTGGCCGAACATTGGAGTCGGCGCTCTCCTCAACCGGATCAATTAAAACTTTTAAACTTCCAAAGCATTAACTCAAACGAGGAAAGTCCCCTCAACTTGATCACACAAGGCCAATCGAAAGGGCTTTCTTCGCTCGAAAGACGAAACTCAGCTAGCGCTTTCTTTCTATACGAGAAGAATCGTTCTCTATCTGATATTTGTTCTCGCTCGCGAAAGGCCTCGCTAGGACCGGGAACAGATCGAGACGGGAATGGTGAACCCATTAGGAATCGCTCATGACTGGATCGTGTACAACAACCTTAACCGCACACGCTTTTCTTTTTTTTGGCCTCCCACTTGACTTTAGTCCACCCGGCATAACCGCATTTCAACGAACTACATCGGAGTTGTTGTGAGTGAGAAACCACGAGATATCAGAAGATAAATGAAAGAATGGTGACGCATTAATAGATAGCATCGCGTCATTAACCGGTTTGATCGCAGGACGAGTTCTCCAGTGTGCATTTTATTATAGTACAAACCTATCGGACCGACACAGGTGAACGCGTACTCAGCGTCTATCTGGAGTGAATTGTTCTAACTTGATTACAGTAAATACGAGATTCTTGGTGGACCGGAAGATAGCAATCCGTCTCTCTTGCGTGCCGTATCTCTTTTCCAAAATCTATCTTTAGGGGGGATAAGACGTAGGTTAAGCCGGCAACTCCTCATAGTCGAAGTTCCCATCCCCTTTAGGTTTACGAGAGATTCGGGTACGGAAGAAGAAGAAAAAAAGGGAGTGGAGTCCCTTATCACCTGACAATACGGATCGAAAAGTCGGCCCCAAAAAAAAGAATCTAGAACTACCTTTACACTATAATCATTAAGTCAAGCCGGCATAACCGCCCTATACTAATAGGATAATTCAATTCGGATCAGCTCGGGCTCCACCGGAGAGGCGAAGAAGAAGGCAATAAGCGCTCAGATTGGACCAACCTTAAAGGTTCGCGTCATTATCCTCTTGGTCCCGACTAGAATCAGGCTTCTCTTGAAAAAAGGTAAGGAGTTATTCGATCTAATAAAATAAGGACCCTAGCGCCTAAGTAACCCCCGTATGGTAGGAAGAAGAGAAAGGCGGAGGAAAAAAAAAAGCGATAAGCGAACCGGATTCTCGGGCGGTAGAAACCACCAATAATGTATATAGAAAAATGGGTACTACCTATATTAAAAAATAGATACCTGAAAATCATTCTGTAATAACTATGTGACCATGAAGGGAGTAGTTGATTCGTTCCAATTCATTGGTTGGTTTAATCCGGTATAAATATCATAATATGACGGGATCGTCGTCTTGACAAAGATGAATAGAAAAAATTCTTGGTAACAAGAAGCATTTTTTTTTCCCGAACCGAAGTCTTTGACGAAAAGTTTTCTATTTCTAATGGATTGGTCTTTACTGCAAGAATATGAATGACTCGCTATTCACTCGCGAGGGTCATAATAAAATAATAAGATTATGTAGGAGAGATGGCCGAGTGGTTTAAGGCGTAGCATTGGAACTGCTATGTAGGCTTTTGTTTACCGAGGGTTCGAATCCCTCTCTTTCCGCCAGTGGAAGTTGCAGGCCTTTTTCTTTTTTTAAGATGGTAAGGAGGAGGGAAACTTCATAACATACCGAGATTGATTCATTTCACCGGATTCCTAGGAAGTGACAATCTCAGTTGAACAAGTAGATCAAGGGAAGGTCAAAGTCAACCGCGGAATGACTCGCTGATACTTAGAGAGTTGCTCGCTCTCGTTCAAAGAGCAAAGAGAAGACAAGAAAGCTAATCCGCTCCGTCCGCTCTTTCTGAAAGTTCCCTCCGGGGGTCTGACCCTCCGCTACCTAATATTCCCGGCTAACCGAATTCATGTTTTAGTTTGGTAGGCCCCTCCGATTCAACTCGGCCCCTATCCCCACTATGATCCCTTTCTTCTCCTCGGTTCTCGAAACCTTTCTTTTCAACTAGCTTTTCGTTCTGCTTTGAAATTGCCTTTTTTTTTGTTGTCGGGTTTGTGCTCCATAAATTTGAACGTTTTCCCGGTATTTTTGATAGAAATTAGCAGAAAAGAAAAGGGCGGGGACGAAAGAAATAACCATAGCAGATGCATCGGATAGACGTCAGGAACTTTGTTTTACTGTCAGATTTGCATTCCCCGGAACGAGGCTACTCTTTTCCATTTGAGATCAAAATCGGGGTAGAACAGAAAGGGCTATGGACCATACAAGACTAGCAAAAAGAGAATCAAAGAGCCCTACCGGAAGGAGCATTTCCGAACTCAATTACAGAAGGGGGAGAAAAAACGTCACTTCTACAATTCAAAACCATATCTCTTCTCCGGAGTCAGGGAAGAGTACCAAAACAGGTGTTTTCCACTCATATCATAAAAGACTCCTATTCAGCTACTTCAACCATTTCCAACAAACTCTCAACTTATTTCTTTTCTCTTCTTCTTTCAAGGTCTCGTCCCGCTGGAGCTGCTATTTAAATTACATCATATCGGTGTCAAGTCAAAGAAAAGAATCTTCCTTGGGCGCATTCTTCGATGCTCTCGAAAATCAAGAAAGGGAAGCCCCAAGAAAGAAGGTCACCCAAAACTCCTACTTTCAGTGTGGCCTTCGAAAAAGTTGATTGAAGTAGGGCGGTGTGCCAGCAGAAAGAGGGCTTGAAGCTCTCCTGTTGTCCCCTATGGTGAAAGGTAGTCCGAGTGGCCTACATATACATATAAAAGTAAGTAGGGCACCATGTCTGACTGGTCGTTGAACTATCAAAGAAAAGGTGGAATAAAGAAGGATTTGCCACAGTGTGCTTATTGCATATCGCGGCATTCTCCCTTGAGGCCTAGATCCTTTGTAGAGATTCTCGCCTAATATCTGGAAGGAATTGGAACTCACTCGAGAACGGCTCTATCAGACAACCTTCTAGGACCTTCCCAAAAAAGAGACTTTCGATGTCCCTCTTAAGAATCCATTTAATTTAAGCGATCTAAGTGAAAAAATATCACCCCTGCTTTCTCTACGCTTGACTTGAATTAGGAAATGAAAATCAATTCAGATGCGAGCAAGAACTATGGATCAACCTAGTTTTAAGAAGACTATGCTACCAACGAATGTGGCCCTACCCAGAAAGAGTAGAAAAAGGCTTCCCCGTGAGGAGGCGGACACTTATTCTTATCTAATCATGCGAGTTCTAGCAGTCCTAGGGAATTTCTTTGCTGTCTCGGACTTGGAATCTTCCTATTAGACGATCCTTCTTTTCGGACGCACTACCACGAGCGCTACCTTTTTAGCACTTCGCTTTCATGCACTACAGCTCTTGATGAGCCTGCGTGGTCTTAGTCAGGTAAAGTAAAGGCCGAGAAAGAATGTAAACGGAGAATCGCCTGATGCTGAATCCATATAGAATAAATGAGCACACTGGCCTCGAGAGAATAGCCTTGCTGCACTCTACGAAGATATGAGTCCAACGATCCACTAAGAACCATCGTCCCTTTCAAAAACCCTCCACACGTCCGCGATGCATATAAGACATTACTTCACTTATCACTTTGATAGATGAAGAAGCTTTCTCCGCCAAGGAAAAAGAAGTTCGATTCAAAAGCAGACTTTAGGCTAGCATGTACTGTCTCGTGCTTAGTCTGGCAACTCTATATCCTTTTCCTTAATGAAATTCTCGCTCAGGAGGTACATGAGGGCTTATTTGGATTGGAAGTGACTAATCAAAAGCATAGCATCTGTAACTAGTTAGAAAGAAGTCTATTAGAAAGTAGAATACCATCGGTGCAGTGAGAACCATCTTCTTCTTTTTCTTATAAAGAAAGAGGCCGGAGGAAAGCCAAAAGTGCCCTATACCAAAACGATCGAAAGAGAAAATATTAGGTGTAGGAAGGCTACCTGATCAGTGAAACGAAGGACCCAAGGAAGGTGGTCCTGAATCCTGAAAGCAGAGTTAGGAAGAAAAAAGTAAAATGATAAGATGCCAGTTTAAAAGGTCCGTTATTTCGTGCCCCATTTTTGGATCAGTGAAGAATGTATTAGAAATTCGGTGTCCAAGTGAAGTGAAACGACGCCATCAGAAGCACAACAATGATCTCTCGAGTCGGGATGATGGCTATTCATTGAGATAATCTGATGCAGACTGGCAGACTTAATGGAGCTAGCGGTAGTTAGTAAGATTTGGTATCTTTATTGGCTTTAGTAGGCGCAGGAATTACATGATCTACAGATACAGAGTTTCCTTCATCTGATGGCATTTCAACAATTGGCATTGCCTCATATTCAAGGAGTATGCGCGGGAGTAGACATATAGAAATCGACATTGAAAGTCAACGGGTACTCGTCAGGTAGTATTCCCAAACCTCGCATTGTAAGCTCAGATTGGGTTCAGGAAGCTAGGCAGGAGCCCGGTGCCATCTCCAAACTTCTCTCCATCCTCAGAAGGAAAGTCGAATCCCAGGAGCGACGGGTACATCTGAAATAGGTTATGATGAGAGAGGGGGTGAGCGATGGATAGCTTTCATTGAAGATACCGGTTCTTTATTCCTAGATGGCGAGAATCAGCCCTTTTCAGCGCTTTGGGTATAGCATATATGTTGGTGAGAGAATGGATTTTAGAATCAGAATTCTCTATTTCTAAGTAAAGAAATCCAGCATTCGAACTAAAGAGATGCATGAATACATTTCTTTCTCGATGCGGATCACAGCCTGGTTTCGTAGCCAAGGGGGGCCGAATAGAATCCTCCTCACGCTTTCTACTAGTCGGATAGGTAGCTTCTGCCTATAGGATAGGCCCGTCTTTGCGTTTAGGCTGGATACATTCCTTTCAAAGCAAAATCATTAATTTAAATTATAGAAAGCCCTTGGTATGACCTTATCTTCTCCTGGTGCAACCTCTCTCTTTTCTTCGGCATAGCGATCCCTATTCTCCATTGAGTGTTTCGTACTTCCCATTTGAACCCGCACTTGCGACTTCTTCAAAGTGATTGTATTCGGCGGCATAATTGTATTGATAACGACTTTCTCACTTAAAAGATTGGATTTTAGCCCAGAAGCTGCACGAGGAGATAACGGATTTTTGGATCCACGATTTTGCTTTCATTTAAGGATTTCTTGTCATCAAAAAGGCATGATTCTCTTTCTTGGTAATAGGTGGAAGTCAGCCGGGGAAGAAGGGCATTCGATAGCAGCTACTTTTGTGCTTCACATCTTTCCCGTTCGTATCTTAAGAATTTCATTGCCTTCCCCATTCTTTCACTAGTCTCAGTCCGAGTACAGAAAGGGTATCCATTTTATTTTAAGAGAGTATACAAGGGTAGACCTCTTTGGTAACGGTATCAAGTGATATATGATTTGATTGGATTTTCTTTTCGTGGAGAGATCTTTTCCTCACTTCATGCTTGAAGGGAAGGGTTAGGACCTGACCTGCTCTTTTAGAATCGCTTCTCCGTTCCAGGGCTCGCCTTCGCTTTGATTATTATGCTACCTAACTATAGCGGTGGAGCCAATACGGGATCCTTTCCATAGTCAGGTTCCCTAGGCGCTGCTTTCCTTGTTTTTACCTTCCTGGTTGTTTTTAGTTGGAATGTAAGTCCCTGGGATTTCTTCAGTCTTCCCTGCGGTTCACGTGGAAGTCTCAGTAGTTGCATTACCGTCGCTTCACGATCTAGTGGGAGAGCCCTTTCTTTACAGTTGGAATTTCCTTTTAGCCAATTGCAGCTCTAATCTAAGGCAAGCAAGAGGAGAGGTTCTAGGCCTCTAGCCAAGAGTACCTTTTAAGCGCAAGCAGCGGGCTATATATAAAAGCAAGTGGAGTTGCAGTGATAAGCTAACCTCATGGACCAGTTTGCAGCGATCTACTTTCAGTGCTTCTTGGAGGGAGTCATTTCCTTTTGAGTGCTAGTGAGTTTCTTCTTCTGGGTGAGTGGAAGTTGTAGTTTTTTTACCTTCTAGACGGTTTTCTGCGGTTCCCCTTTTCCGTCAGTTGGGGTTGGATTCCTTTTGAAGGTAGGAGTTCGTTACAGGCTCAGGTATTTTTTACAGCATATAAAGTTTTAAGGTAAGCGCTGTGCTAAGTTTATAAGTCCGTCTATGTCGATTCAATTGCAGTTATTCGCCTTTCTTGCGAGCCAGAAGTTGTAATTGCTTTCCTTTCATTCAACCTCTCCCTGTCATGAGCTATCCTAAGCCTTTCTTTCGTCCTGCCATTCTTTCTGCTAGCTATCTAGTGGGAGAAAGAAGCCCATACTGTTGGAGTGCTAGGCTGACGCCCTTTCCTTTCCCTAAATTTTCTTTGCCTGCTTCTCCCGTTTTCGTTCTTTTGCGCAGGGGTATGACGGGTTAGCCTCAGAAGGGCAACTTTTTGGATAAGGCGGCGGCCTTCTAACCCTCGGCCTATCTGGTCCCGTGCGGATCCCTTTAGTTTCTATGGTCTTACCTTCGCGCTCACTTGGCAGACTGTCTCCGTCAGAGATGGTTTCAGACTCGACCTGGAAGAGGGAGCATGAATTCAATCCATCCTGGGGTTATTCAAACTATTTCCTTTCTCACGAATTGGATTTGAACCCATATCAAGCTTCGGGAATCCAATGGAATCAGAATCCGCAGCTAGGGCCAACCTTATTGTATTCGCTTGGACGTACTGACTAGATCTGTCTGCTTTCCTTGTTCGGGAATCCGGGTTGGAACTTACCTTTCATCTAGCTTATCACATGTTAGGTCAATCCCTTCCACTGAGCACCAAACTCATTCCATCAAACGGGTGCTTCAACCTTTTTTGAATGAGTCGAGAAATTGCTTATGGAGAGAACGCCGGTTCCACTAGATCGGAAGTTGGTTTAGCTATAGATTGAAGCACCGTTCTATTGCCTCCTATTGGATCCTCGAGTGAATGAAGGAGTCTGAATCCGCCTGGCAGCGCAAAGCGGTTCCTAAGCGAATGATCAATAGGTATCTTTCTGCTTGCCCCACTTGGCTAGCTGCTTTGGCTAGTGATTCCGAAAGGTAGATCAGGTGTAAGTAAAGCTAATAAGCTCCTCATTTTGAGTAGTTGATTGTACTAGTCGATACGACTAGTGCAGAGAGTAGAAAAAGGAAGATGGCAGAGCTCAAGGAAAGAACTTGTTTGAGACGAAGAACATCAAGTCAATAGACAAATAAGGGCAATCAAAGAGAACGGATCCCATTGAACCTCCGTCTTTCTTGGCCTTGATCCCATGACTGAGACCACCCTTGACTGATCTACTGCCATTGGAAGGTTAGCTTCCTAGATTCCTATGTAATGTACGAAACGCCTGGGATTGCCTTCGACTAGGAATGAATTCATGGGGACAGATTTTCTTTGTTAGAGTAGGAATAAGGGCGAATAAGACCTATATATGAGCATGACCGAGAAAAAACCCAGACGAGAGAGGGTTGGCAAGGGCCAATTGCTCTGACTTCTCTTTTTAAGATATTTCGAGTTAGGTTTAGGCACTCCATCTGATTCGACGATCTGCTCCGTGCGTTCCATAATGCTTTCCCATTTGGTCTCCTCTATACTAGAGGCCTCAGGATTTCCACTAGCCATGACTTGATCTTTGAAAGAAACCGTGCTCTGATACCAAGTCAGGTCTTTTTCCTCAAGTCATCAAGCGTCGTGCCAAAGTCGTGTTGCGTAACGAGTCTATAAGCTGTCGGTCCGCCGCAGCAGAGTCATTTCCCTTTACACTTAGCTACTTGCAAGAGCACACACACAAGGCAACAAAAAATCTAAGCAAGCCGCAGAATTAGAAAGAGAGACCAAGCCCAGCGCTCTCTTCAAAGCGGTATGGTTCTAGCTACTGCTACTAAAGAAGTGCGAAAGTTTCTCCCTTTTCATTCTCCGCTGGGCCAGACAACGAGACTAAGATCAGGAAGAAAATGGGTAGGTAGAGTAACGAGGGCAAGCCTCCTTCGTCATCAAAATTGGAAGAATTCGATAGGAAACCTTTTCTTACCCTTTCTTTGTTACGGATCTTTTTGTTCAGGGTCAATAACTTGAAACTGCTCTTGGCATGCCTACTCGAATGTAGTCAACGTGTCTCGGAAGATACTGTGTAAGGAACTGAGAAGGCGACGGTTGGCATTTTCCCCTCTACTTTCATTTGAGGATCGATTCTCTATTCCCCAAAGGGAGCTCTTTCTGACCCTTACACCATAAATACCAGTTTCCGATCGGACAAGAGAAGCAATTCGAGTCACCTTCTTTGTTAGACCGACAGACCGCGTGAGACCCAGTTGCGAGCAATAGCGTCTTACACTTTCCCAAAGACCAATACACAAGCGATTCGCCATAGTCTAATCGATCACGGAGGACAGCCAATGACCGAGCTCACGGTGGGAGAAAATCTTCTAGTTGATCCTAAACAAAGGATATCTTTTCCCATCATACGTACCGAACGTACCGGAAGAAGAGCTTGTAATACAGGTCTTAAAGAGACAACATCGATTGTTATTGTTTCGCTTTCGTCAGTAGCGAATTTAGCGTATGGCCCGAAGGGCTTTAGCCGATGGTTGGACATTCACATTCAGTAAATTAAGGTAGTAGAGCTCCTCAGGACCTTAGACTTAGTTTTAAAAGTTGGGCATCGCTAGAAGTATCAAAATCTAGCAGCAAGCACAGAGCAGGTATAATTGCCATAATGGCCTTGTGTGGTGGCGATTGAGTTGCTCTCTAGGCTCTTGTCTGAGACATTGTTTTCTTACTCTTTAACTCGCATTTATGCTTTCATTCACACACCTTTTTTCTTTTTCCTGCCCTTTCTCCAACTGCTAGAGCTTGCCTTGCTTCTGTTCCGAGGCAGGAAGTGACGCGCATAGGATCTGCGCGCTCGGTGGTGCGTGCTAGGTGAGCAAACTGAACGAGCCTTGGCTTGTTCGTAGCCAGAAGGTATGTTGGTTGCAGCATGGCTTCCATAACCTTCCTCCTTTCATCATGTGGTTCCACGTTATTAGGGCTTCTATTAGTACCCGTGTGCTTGTCCGGAGCGTGGATTTCTTCCCGGAACTTTTCTTTATGTAAATAGATGATTAGATTATCGTATCAAGTGTGAAACCCTCCCTCCCCTATGGGATATGGGATTCAAAAATGAGACTTATCTAACTCTAACGCCAATAAGAAAGGATGGTGTAAGTGGGTAACAAACCACACCAAACAGGCCGTAGCAAGCAGAAAGGAACTAAACTAGGGGTGGCCAGGTGTGAAGAGAAAGAGAGCGTACAACAGACATAGTAGCCAACTCATAGAAAGAGCAGGGGCGCTAGCTTTGAAACAAGGTAAGAGGAGGAGGCTCCAACTCAATAATCATTGTTTTAGGATTTTAATTTAATTTAAAAGGTACAAACCACCGGATGTCGAAGAATTTTCGTAGTGTACCAGAGTATCCTGTTACAGAGGTCTACCGTCACGGATAGAGAAATTGAAGCTTCTATGAAGAATAAGTCTTTCATATCCTCCAAGTGAGACGATCTAAAGCCTGCGGAAGATGCCTAACTTTCCATAGAAACCTAGGATGGTTAAGGTCCCCATTCCACCTGCTGATCAATGGGTGTCTGCTGTCCAGAAATCCAAGTCTGAAGTCTGAAAAGAAGGCTGCAGAAGCCGTAGGGGCACAGTTGATGATTCAATTCCTGAAAACCCGAAACTCAGACTAAGAGCTGATTCTAGGGATAGGGATTCGAGATCAGTCTTCTTTAGAAGACCGGTTATTCCAGCAAAAGCTGATAGGCAAAAAAGAGATTTCCTCTTTCCTACTCAATGTCTGTCAATGTAGGTATATAATGGGCTTAAAAGGCTTAAAGACGTACAGCAGTACCCAGATGCTAAGGTAAGGAAAAATCTTGCACAAACTATTCGTCATCAAGAGTCAGAGGGGAGGGCGTCTTATCTAGCTGCCTATTCTATTCCGAAACAGGGGATTCAATAGCTGCCCTGCCTCTTCGAGAACATCTGCTCGTGGGTATCTTAATCTCTGCTTGGCCTTAGGAAGTTTCCTTTGAATATGTCACTTCCGGGAAGAAGGGGATAGATTCTCTTGCAGCTTCTTCTAGGCTGCACCTGACACAAAAATTCTAAACCGTCTGTTTTGTTTTCAAGCTCCCTAGCTACTAGAACTAGAGGAAGGGCTCTTTCTGTTGATCACGGGATCTACTCATAGCCTACTTTCCTACCCTTGTTGTGATGAGACCTTATGCCGTGAAGTCAACATAGGATGAATGCCCCTGGGCTTAGGAGCTCGTTGCACTCTTCTTTTCTCTTTTCACGACTAAGCCAGAAAAAGAAAGAGGTGCTCTCCTAGACGTGGACCTTCAGATGGGAATAAACTCTCCCTTCTAGTCTAGAAATCTGGCTATCCCCATCAAGTTATAAGTAGCTTACTCGACGATCTCGATACCAAACGAAGGAAGTTATGGATTAATGGGGCTAGGTTCGCTTTCCGGAATTGTGACCTCTTATTCTTAACAAGATCGTAGAGCGACACAAGACAAAGTGACCCACATCGATGTATAGAGTCTCCACCCTTTCTTGCAAGAAAATTCATTCTACCTGAAGATGCAGAGTACCAAGGGCTAGACGGAAGGAAAGAGTAAGCCCATTTTCCCAAGTGGAGGAAACGTGACTCAAAAGAAAGAATCCCTATCTCCAAAAGAGGAGCAATACAAACCGCAGCTATTGAAAATAAGCGATCTTAGCCCTTGATGGTATGGCACGTTGTTGGAAGTTTTTTCGGAAGAGAAGTGGGCAAGGAACCATCCAGATGAATACTTTTTGAGTTCCCGGCTCCCGGCCTTAAAGAATGAATAACTGGCTCAAAGCGTAGTGGATTTTTTCCTCCTACCATTGCTAATGAATCCACTGGTATTGGACTGCTCTCAAAGGCGACGGGGGGATCCCTTTTTTCTTTTTTCGATCTCCGTAGAAGGGAAATGAGACTCATAAGCCTTTTTGTAAATCCACTCCCAAAAACTAGGAGGGGAGGCCAATTCATTTGGCTATTCTGTCACTTCAGAAAAGGCAGAAGGAATAGCTGCAGAGGAACTCGCTTCATCACTACATTCTATCCCATCTAGTGAATCTCTCCTTCCTTATGATTGGATTGTCGAAGGCAGCCCTTTTCAAGTCCTGGAAAAGGTTATGAAGAAAGGCTTTTGAGACACTACGAAGCAAGTTCAGTCAGCGCATAAAGAGTCCGCTAGTGTAGTTGACTAGTAGTACCATTAGCCTTACCGTTCACTCGAAAGAACCGTCGGGAACAGCCCTAGACCTTACCTTGGTGACCATACCAGCCCCATCTTTCATAGCAATCCAAAAGGCTGAGAGATCTTTCTATGATAAAACACAGGACTCTCCTCTCCCTAGAGATTCTCAAGTGCAGTCTTCCACTCAAGGCAGGAACCACTACTTAGAGTCCTGGACCACTTCATTTAGGAAAGTACCTCTTAGTGGCATCTAGGGGCATCCCTGTCAACCTAGGAAACTCTCTTTCTAACCGAGAACACGCCTCCCTCCTCTCCTTCTGGTCACTCGTTCCTCTTGAGCTGCGAATCCGGGACTTTCAGTTCGAATCCATGGCAAGACAAAGGGGAGGATCCTTTTCTATTTGAATTTGACTGCCTGGCCAGTTCATTGCCTGCTTGGTTTCCTCAAACCACTTACCGGTAAAAAGAACATAGCCAAGCCAATTCGGCTATTTGTTGGCATTCCGAGTGAGAGTTCCTTTCCATCCGACACAGGAAAGCAAGTTCCTTTTCCATCTTAGTTACGGGAGGTCACGATCCAACACAGCTGCATTTCTCATTCCAGGAATGAAGACAAGGAACCATGGACTGAGAACTTCGTTCCTTGCTTGTAAGCTCGATCAATGACTAGGCATCTTCTAGAATTGATTGATTGGGAAAGCTGGTTCAAAGCAAGGATTTCTGTAGGACGGCCATTCAATTAGTGGTTTCACTTTCAAGTAGTGGATCAACTCTTTCCTAATAATCCGAAAAATCAGAAGCAGAGTAGGAAAGCCCTTTTTCTATGGTATGGAGAAGGAAGCGGAAACCACCATTCGAATAAAGGGCGGCGGATGGCAATAGATAAGTAAGGGTTGGCTAAGCACTAGCTACCTAGCTAGAAGGAAAGGGCAGCCCTTATCTCAATCTCATGCCTTCCTAAATTAAATAAAGGCATAACTAGAGTCATTCCTCTGCTAGTAGGAGCATATCTGAGTACAGAAATGATTGTGTAAGAGAATAGGTTGTTATTGGTCGGTCCTAAAGGTAAGAGTAGGTTGCTCCTCTGTTCCCTACTAATTCTAATTGCGTAAGAGCCTAGTTTTCTCTTCCCTCTGGGTGAGTCGCTTCTTTCTCCAGCAGCTATTGCTAAAGTCGGGTTTGGGTCTTCCCCTGGTGGACGTAGAGGCATCGATCGACAGGGTGCTAATCTAATAAGGGCTGGAATAAAAACCTCATCCTCCATTCCCTCCATGTCTTCAATATCAGTTACCACAAACTGTTCCATAATAAAGTCAGTATCCCTCATTGCACTCTGTACTGCTTCCTTCAGCTCACCAACTGTAGCATAGGGTGGAACCACTATAAGCTCACCAGGCTCCCTCGTCAACTCATATTTTAGCTCTCTTGAACTTGGCATCAATCGGCAAATGAATCTCATAAATTGATCATCTTCATCCTTAAAAGGTCACTCCTTCACTGCTTGCTGTCCAAAATTTCCCGAGTCGCCAACTCAACCAATTTGGATTCCGGGTAACCCAATACAATAGTAGTACATTTGTATACAAGTAGACGACATCACTGTAAACATCAGCCCCAGGCACTAGAGCAGGTACTGGAAGTGGCTCAGGAACTATTTCAGGTTCCGGTTCATTGATCAGAACACGATTACCAAGCTCATGAATCGTGTATTCCAAAACCCGAGTGGATGGGTTCACAGCACGACAGACAATGTGACTTCCAACGATTACATTGTTCATTGATTTCAGCACATAGTCGAGCAAACCCGTATCACCAATGTGCAGCCGAGCTGCGTCTCGCACTTCCTGCCGACTCATCCCGCCATGGCTAAACTTGTTTTCTTTCTTTTCTTTCAATGCATTAAGAATGATTTGTGCTGCATATTCGAATCTTCTTGCAGGCCATCCGCTATCCATATTAGCGATTGCAGTAGTGAAATTTCACCGTTCTCCTTATCCTTATAATGAATGGGGATTCAAAGGTGCTGGATCGGTTCCTTAGAGTCAAAAATTTGCTTGCCGAACCATATAGTTTCCTATGAGTTGCGGGATAAAACCTTGCTCTTTCTTATTTTACTACATCACAGAAATTCTAGCCTAAAGAACCTAGCCTCAGACTCGTTCGCTTCCCCCATGAGAATGATGTCATCTGCTTACTGTCCGTGGTTGATTGCTTGAACATTTGGGGCTTTTTCACACTTGTTGATTGGCCTAGGCTTAGACCACAGATACTTGCTGATAGAATCTGTGATAAGAATGTGAACAAGTAGGGGGACAGTGGGCATCCTTACCTGAGTCCACGACTCACCTTTAAGAAATCTGACGGTCTGCCGTTGATGGGGCAATCCAAGGCCCTTTGATACATGCTTTGATCCGGAGAAAAAAATGAAATAAAATATGGCAGCGGAACTTTTTTATTATTTATTTATCTATACTGGCTCTAGTGCTAGTTGTGTTGTTTAATCAATGGAAGTAACATAGTGCGGTAGCTCAGCCATTTGCAGCGAAGGAAGGATTAGTTGCGTAAGAAAAGGTGAGCATTACAGCGGCTTCCCCCCCAAAAAAAGGGGTTTTCCGGTTGATTATGTCATTTCTCTCTCTCTGGTATGATGATTTTCTAGCCATATTTATAGAAGGCGAGTGCGAAACGGTAGGCGGCTAGTCACGCCACATTGGGTACTGCCAAGTACGCTTTTTGAATAAAAAATTCTCTTATTTTCCTGATATTACTGTAAACAAATTGATATTTGTTTTTTACCATGCCCATGGTTGAGGGCTGTGATCCCTAGGTGTCGTAGAAAGAGGAACTACCACTGACTCTGCCGTGGAATCAAAGACTGACTCACCACTTCGAATTGAGGATTTTTTTTAACTGAAAGGTGCTTCCTCAACCAGATAATTAGGATCTACCAATCGATTGGCTTGTCAGGAATGGGGATCAACCCAATATCCATTTACCGGATAGTCTTTCTTAGCAGCTAGTAATCTACGATGCTACACTTGAAGCTTTCAGAGAGTCCTACTGTCGGCTCATCTTCTATCTAAGACCTCCGGATGCCTGAAAGCTGCTGTTTTATCAGGTCTAGTTGCGGTTCGCTCTTTCACTTATTCGGTCAAGCAGCTTCACTCCTCTCCCTCTGGTCGAGCTGCTACGCTCCTTGGCAGTCAGTCTCCACCCCTGACCCCATTCCTTCTAGCTCAGGAACTTCTATTTTGAATCTGAGTTTCTACCTTTCCCCGTTCCCGTGTAAGCTATTCCATGCGATGTCTTTCACAAAGGTACAGGGATTTGATAATCGATAGAGCTGGTGAATCTTTTCTTCCCTCGTAGGAACTTGGTCTCTCTAATACATCAATCAATATGGTCGATAGATCAGGTAGAAGATCAGCTGCTACTCTCGCTGTCTTCGATCGGCTTCAAAGCTTCTTCACTTTTTGCGCTTAGCACTTCCACCGATGCCTGACTTTCGTCTATGTATGGGTTAGATTAGAGAAGCAATCCTCCTTCTATCCTATCAACTAAGCTCTTCTTCGTCTTTCCCCTGAGGAGGTCAAGAATTCGTCGATTCCACATCCCTTGATTCAACTATTGGAAGTGCTGTTATGATCGATTTGGCTTCTCCTCTTCATGAATAGCCTGGGCACTTATATTCTTAATAAGAGTATACAGGTCCGTCTTTGACCGGTTCGGGACTCGTTCTATGACCGTACTCCCCTCCCATGTTTGAGGAGTCTGAGAAAGCTCTTCGTCCGACGCGGATACGAGCTTCTTCGATTGGACTGTTACATAGTAAATGCGGCTCGGAACAGCTATGAGGCACTGAGCCCTTTAAACTTCGCTCTTTGAGCCGTTTTCTGCTCAAGTGGCTTGGTTGCTTTCTGGCTTGATGAAAGATAGGTTGAAGTCTTAGAGTTAGACCTAAAGGCTGCTCCTGCTGATGAAGAAAGAAGGCTTTCTCCTACTGCGCGGACCCGTCCCCGAATCCGAAATGGCTACGGCTACCTAAGCTTGAAGTCGAGTGTTGGGGCAAAGAGCCGAACTACTGATAAAACTTCGGGCAAGCGACTGAGGAATGAAAGATAATGTTCTCCGCCCTGAACAAAAAGATCTGAAAATAGAGTATGTGAAGATGTCTACTCTACTCCCTTCTTTCTATCGACATCCCTATCTGTCATAGAATTTCATTAAGCATATAGCTCGGGCTCTTTCGTTCCGAAACCGTAACCTTAGGAAGTGCGGGTTAACTTGAGCTAATGGCTGGCGCCTCTGAAGCCTCTGAGCTTCTAGCTAAAGACTATTCTCGGTACTCCATCAACTCAATGAATTGCGTAGAAAACGATCAGGTGCTCATCCGCCTCTCGGCTTCCTGATCTTCACTGGTCGGAGGCTAAGAGCTTTCTTTGACTCTGAGTCATATGGGATGGGTCCCTACTCTCACTATGACATAGTGGCCCAACGGTTCCTATGAAAGTCATAGCCGGACCTACTCTCCTCTCGCCGATGGTTTGAGAGTTGCGTTGGCGTGACGCTAATCTACTGATATTCGAGTGCTTGAGTTTCACTCATGTAGAGATAACGAAGGGAAAGGGCATTTGAGGGAGAGCCCAACCCAAGGGAAGGGGCAAAGAAAGGACCTGAGCACATTGACATCGAAGAAAAGGCCAATGAAAATAGGGAAAGTCCTATTCAAGCCGCTTTACCGACGAGGTTAAAGAGCGGTAGCCCCTCCTTCGAGCAAGCAAGCGGCACTAAAAGCAGGATGAAAGCAAGCAAGGAGTGTAAGCCACTTGCCCGATAGGGTAAGGAGCGGAGACCCTTCCTTCATTCATTAAGTTTAGGGAGTCAGGGATAACAGAGGAGCAAGCCCAAACAGAAGCAACAAGAAAAAACAAAGCAAGAAAGAAAACAGCTCTTTGTCTTACTGTGCCCGAGGAAGGGAAGAAAGAAGATGACAGACAAAGCACAACGGAGGAATGAACTTCAAGCATGGAGGGGGAAAGTAACGGCACTCAAAGCTGTCTTCCATCAACCAAGCATGAAACAGAAGCCATGGACTAAGATGACTGGACAGGAGCGATAAGCAGCTATCAGCCACTCGAACCAAGTTAGAGGTTTTTTTCATGAGAGTCTTTCTAACATTCTTCACCTGAACCCGGGAACAGCTTTGACTTAGATACTCTATTGTCAGATAGTTGAATGGCACCGGGAATGGATTAGGGAGCAAAGGAGATTAGGGAAAGTCGAAAGCCCTTTTTCCAACTGAGAGGGGCAGGAGAAGGATAGAAAGGTAGTTTCCTCCAGCAAGAGGGATGACTTCTTCCTTTCCGCAAATAACAAGCGCTTTTCTTCGCCACATCGCGTATAACGGGAATCGAACCCCCCTGCTGCTGGCGGGCGGATGGAGAATGTTCAACTTCGATCTTGTTAGGAGTAGGTTTTGGCTTTCCCCTTTTATGTTATTAGTAAAGCGCTAACGCCCTATCTATAGTAAGGGGCTTTTTCAATAAGGCTCGCGTAGGGGCGCTCACGTTTTTTTGGCTCTCTTCGCTTCACTAGCCTTGATTGGTGGATGGAAGTTCCGAGGATAGTCTGGTGGTATCGTATAGTTGATCACGGCTGCATTTAGGAGTAATAAGTTCCTCACACTTTTCATTTCATAATCATAAAAAAAAAGAAAAGTAGCCTAGGGCGGATCCCAGATATGCCAGTTGATTGATTCGACTCCATTTTAAAGATTGGGTGAGTGTTAAGTGTACCGGTGTAGCCTATGCGAAGCAAGCCTACATAGGGATCGAAAAGAATGCATTGTATTCTAAATGAGATGAAAAAAAGAGAAAAGGAACGAAGGGATGAATCGGCGAAGAATTAGGATGGGCTGCTGGTCGAGCTAGCTCTAATCGAACTGTGACATCACGTAAAGTAAGTGTCAAGCGAATATAAAAACTAAAAAAGAGCGCCGTGCTAGAGTGCAGGCGCTTCAGCAACGGGAAGGACATAGCTTTTGAATCAACGAAGCACTCTGTCAGCAGAGAAGTTTGATTTCATAAGAGAAGAAGGTCCAGTCCAAAGAAGGTTGGATTGGAAAGGAATACGCCCGGTTCCTGAGACAGGAAAGGGGTCTACGTTCTGGCATGAATGTCAGTTCAGTTCATGTTCATCCCAATCCCTCTTAAGGAAGAAGCCTTCTCAAGCGCCCTAAGATGAGGAAGAAGCTACTTTCAGACTGTGTGCCCTTTCCTTTTCTTTGCTAACCACGCTGAGGGCTCGAACCTCAGTTCTTCCTTATTGCCGTGGCCCTTTTACTTTATATAGTCCTATCAAGATCATTTGGCTGACGCCGAAAGCGTAACTATCTTACTAGAAGTGAGGACTGCCCTCCACCTCTTATTCATATTTCATATCAGGTTCCATCTTCTACTTCTCTTTCTCCCTAAACTAAAGGTCGATCCTTGTCCTTGGTACAGTGTTCCACCCGCTCTCTATCCTATGGGTCCCCCCCTTTTCTCGCGAAACTGCACTCTTTTACTTGGACTTGACTTTGAAGCCTGATTCAAAAAAGAGATCTTTGGGTAAGACTGCCGGGTCTTGAGCACCAGTACTATCACCAATATCTAATATCTAGATTCGTCTAAGATTACTCCCGCTTACCAAAAGACTTAACACTGGATCTGATATTCATCGAATAGAATGAGAAAAAGCTCTCTCCGGACCATGAGGCATTTCCCTCTTTAGAATTCTTTATAAGAAATGGGAATGAGAGATGGGATCAAGGTAATAGCTACCTTTCTCGCTCCTGGTATTCGGAGATAGGATAAACAAGACTGACTTGACTTCAAACTCTTTCAGTCAGTCCATCAGATTGACCTCGAGATTCGCCTTTTGCTTTCATTTGGTCAACGGACCGTACCGAAGTTAGTTGAAATACAGAATGCAGGCCTAACCCATTAGAGAGATTTCCCAAAAAGTAGAAGCATTCCAATTCTTTATTTAGAGTTAGGAGTTTCTTAGGAGAAGAAAGAAGCTAAGACTCTTTTCTTAGAGGAGACAAAGGGCTAAGAAGTGGAGGGAAGAGCGTACTGAAACCGTAACCGTCATGGGTGAGCCTGCAAAGTCCATCAAAACTCCAGACCCTTCTGCTTTGAGGAAATTCTTACGCATAAGCGCACAGTTTTCTATTTAAAAAATAGAAAATAGAAGCGGATAAAAAAGGCTAAAGTCCCAAGAAAAGGTTGGTTCAATCGATAGCTCAAGCTCAACGAAGGCGGTATCTTACTTAGTAGCCGCAGAAAAGGACAAGGACTCGGCTCTTTCCATATCAGTTCGGATTTTCCTGTTTTATAAAGGCAAAACATAAGCGGCTACTGTCCCTATGGCATTAGAGTAGTCTATGGTACCAATCCCCTATAGAAACAAACGCTCACCTATACCTGGAGTGGCCGCATTTGGTACAGCCAGGGGTTAGAGATAGAGATCAAGCCTTGTCTTGTATTCGTATTTCCAAAAGTTTTCATCCATACGTTTATGTATATACTATTTTAGTAATAGATGGAAGCTGCAGCTGCTATGAGGACCAATCAGAAATCCCATCCCATCGTGTGTCTAGAAAACAGGAAATACCAACTGCCCTTGAAGCCGAACAGAAACACGGTGCTTTCACCTCTGTAACAGAGAATTGAATTTCGGTCTAGTTGCTATACGAAAAGATCTTTTTTTTACCATGCCTGTGCTGTGATACCTTCCACTGAGCCAACCATCCATCAATAATTTCGTATAGAAACACAAAAATGTCAACTCAATAGGAAAACCTCTTCTTTCAAGAAGCGTAAGTCTAAACTCACCCTCTATTTCACTCTAAAAAAAGGCATTCATTCCGGGCAGAGAATTACCCTCGAATGAGTACTAGCCTATCTACCTACGAAAAAGCCCTTTATGTTAAAGTATCTATACCCATAGGTTTACCTCACATCGATAAATCCACTCATCAAAAGGGGTCAGATAAAGCCTTGAGATGAATAATGCTTCCAGTCCCAAGGATTCATTCAGTTAAGTCGATGAGCAAGTCGTCTAGACCAATAATCAATAGAGACGGAAACTCCCTTACGAAAGCCACTTGAAGGCGAAATGAACTTCTCGATCTAAAACAAGTCTTTGGGGACTTATTCTTCTCATACTTTATTTTGACCAATGGGTCAGTGCTGGTCGAAGAAAAGAAAACGAGACTTAGCTTATGCGGCACACATGCTCTGAAGCGTGCTTTTACGCTCGATGATTCCCTCTTCAAGGTGTGTTCAGTTAGAACGTTAAAAAGAAAGAGAGCGTTCAAGTTCAGGTGGTCGAATGCATTTTTCTGTACTGTAGCAGGAATGGCTTTCCTGGGCCCTACTTTGTTTATGTATGCGTACGTGTAAACGCATTTACTTTCTCTGACTCTGAGGGTAAATTGACTTCGGGAGCGGTAACGGATTTTCTCGATACTAAGTTTGCCGGAAAGCACTTCACGTATAAGAGCTTGGGTCCCCGTATCCTTTGTTTGCCTTTTTACCTTCGGTAGGAAACCATTATGGAAAGTGATCACACGAAAAGCAAAAAAGCGCTCTTCCTTCCGGCTTCTGGAAAGACTTGAGCCGATAGACGAACATTGGTCAATTTCAATTAAAGGTCGGCTACTAATTACAATTGTTGGATTGAAAGCATCTCTCTTTCCGATTTCGTTTTCGAAGGAGTTTTCTCGTATTCTGTATTAGCTCCTTCCACGAATGAATAAGGTAAGGCTTCGATCTTTCGCTTTTGAGTTCGTCCGGAAGCTCTAGTATGAGCCGGTGATTCCAGTCCGTCTCGGATGGAACTCCCACCTAAAAGGTCGTCTCTTGTCGAACATCTCACCCAAGCGCTAGGTAATCCAATTTGGAGCATCGGTACTCGCCAGAGTTACAAGTCGTTAAGCGACGCGAAAGAGTTGATCCATCGGATTGGGATTAGCCAGTCTTTGAGCTAGCCCTAATTGAATCTACCAAATAGGCAAATAGGCTAAAGAAGGGAAGCACCAACCATTCATTTGTCGAATCGAAAGCTTCGCCTACGACGTAACTCAGCGCGGTAAGCTCCATTTTGCTGGCGCTTGTTTAATTTAAAGTGGTACGGTATCCCCATACTTTTCTAACTAAGTCAATTGAAAATGACATCGGCTAGTGAGCAAACGAGCTTCCGAATTGGATCAAAGCCAAGAACCGAGGCGAGGTCGGGAGTGTGCGGATCAGACAGAGAAGAAAGATAAGGTGTTCACGATTTAGAAGAAGTAGCATATGCTCCGGCCGGCTCGCTTAGTCTTCATCGTCAATGGCTGCTAACGCCGCGACGAGGGCGCGACGGGTTGCCAAAGGAGAGTCCCAAGAGGCCTAGGAGAGAGGTGATGTATTTATCTTTACATGTACTGAACTTATTGGGTCCCCATTAAGAAAAGAAAGGCTTTGCCCAGCCTAAAGCGCTTTTCCTAACCAAGGTGATATTACCTTCTTCCACTACTGAGAAGTCTTCGAAATATTTCCTTCCATCGTTACCATGAGTACAGGCCCGGTCCTCATTCCGTAATTCTGGTTAAGAGACCCCTATCGCTAACTTCTCTGTCCTAATCTCCTGTGTCGAAGACATCGGAAAAAGCTTGCTTGTTTTCGTACTACTACAGGTCCTAGGGATGGGACTTTCAGGCCAAGTGCGGATTCGTCGAAATCGAAAGATTGCCTCTTATTTGCTAAGATTGGCGAATCAATCAGTCGTGGTTTCGGCTCATATCGGAAAGAATTAAAAAAGATAAAGTAGCGCATGGGCAAGGTAATACGATAACCGATTTCTTAGAGCATTTAGGCGACTCCTAAGACACCAAAAAAGGGTGAGAAAAACATGAGCCAATAGGCGAACCGAAGAAGCAGATTGACCTACTTTCAACGCATAGGCTCGCCCGCGAAAGGAAGACAATCGTTGCGTGCAATGCGTAACGCCTCTGAGCCAGAACTATAAGCATCATATAGAAGATCGTTGGCCAATTCCTTGCATCACGAACCTCTCGAACTAAAAGGAAAAGATCAACCGACCGAATCTTCGTTATTTATTCTCCACTTTACTTTCGACACGAATGCAATGAAAGCGGGTCAGCTGAGCTGCAAGTGAGATTTTGGTCCGAATTCCGGCTAACTCATGGGCAAAGTCGTCTTTTGCCGCCCCTCATGCAGCATATGAGCGGATCTTCACGAAAACCGGCTCTATTGGCGGATGGATAGCGCCCCTCACTCTGCTATGAGAACAAAGAAAGGCACACTATCTCCTTGCAGCTTTGCCCGTCGCCTATAGTAGGATGGATAGCAAAGCCGCTAAAGCGCCCTTCGCTTAGTATATTTGAGCCTCTACTGAATTCCGCTCGCCCCGGTCCGCGTTGACAAAGTCAACGACACAAGCAAGGAGTTGACAAAGGAGAACAGCCCCCTGTTGTTGATAGAGAGCTTACTGCCCCGCCCTTTATAGTATAGTCGCGACTGTTGTCATGGAAAAAGACTTTCTTTTTTTTTTTCAAAGAAGCATGCTTAACACAGCCTATAGCGTAAAGGCATTCGAGCTGCGTCTAAACTAAATTAAAGGTGAGGGCCTTTACTCTTTCTTCTGTAGATACGCTATCCCTTCCTTCCGGCTATGGTATGGGGGAAGGGAAGTGAGATCTACCAATTTCTTTTTAATGAGTGGCCGCACTATGATCGTTCGGGAGACATGGTCCCACGCGCTACACAAAAGAATGAATTGTTATGCGGTCGGAAAACTCTTTCTGCAGGCAGCCTATCCAATCAGATCACGTATTTTTGAATATAATATGTCGTTCTGTCATATACATGTATTCGATTCGGTCTTCAATTTGGCCTGCTCGTGCCCGGAGAGAGAATGGGCACGACGCCCCCTCTTCCCGTTCTACTGTCCAAAACACGCCGGCCATTCTAAGTTCTGGGGTTGGGTCGGATAGGACCAGACCAAATCGGCTGGATCTGTGGAATCTGAACGGATCAGATCCAATCGGATCGTAGCTTCGAGTTCAGGTGCCGTACCGCGGCCGGACCGGAAAGGAAGGAAGGGGACAGCGAACCGCCTGCCAAGGTAGCTTGCTAACTCTCAGCCACTTGTTAGAAGGAAGTGCAGCTTGATTGTCGGGGGAGGGAAGGAAAAAAGAAGGTAGATTATTCGATTCTATTTCCTCCTTTGGTGACGGATTGGCTTGGAGAGAGGCGACCAACGGGAGGAATTCGTTTTTGTTTGTATCACCGAGACACCCGAAAGGCCGGCTATATGTACCTCGGGAGACCCGGCCCA